AGCCGCTATTTCTTTATCCATTTATATTTTATTTTTTAGTTACTATATTTTGATACCTAGTAGAATACAATTTCTTATTTTGAAGTGAAATGTCTAGAAAAAAGAAAAATAGTGGTCGGGAAGGTTATAGTAGCCAAAGCCATTGGAATTTTTAGTTTATACATTGGAAAAATAAGCTTTGTTATTAATAGACTAGGAAAGGGAAAAAGAATAACTGAAAGAAAGGAAATCTATTAGTTATTCGTCAAAGTTTCATTTATTCAATGACCAGAATTAGACGGGGATATATAGCTCGGCGACGTAGAACAAAAATTCGTTTATTTGCATCAAGCTTTCGAGGGGCTCATTCAAGGCTTACTCGAACAATTACTCAACAGAAAATAAGAGCTTTGGTTTCGTCTCATCGGGATAGGGATCGGAAAAAGAGAAATTTTCGTCGTTTGTGGATCACTCGAATAAACGCAGTAATTCGTGAAGGGGGGGTATCCTATAGTTATAGTAGATTCATACACGATCTGTATAAGAAACAGTTGCTTCTTAATCGTAAAATACTTGCACAAATAGCTATATCAAATCAAAATTGTCTTTATATGATTTCCAATGAGATCATAAAAGAAGTAGATTGTAAAGAATCCACCGGAATAATTTAAACGGAGTTCCCCGGAGAATGAACTCCGGGAGGGTAGAGTCAAAATTAATATGATAAAATATGCTAAACTAAAGTAGTAAAAATGAATGAATACACTCAATAAAAAAGGATTTATTCTTCCCCGATTCTTTTTTTGTTTTTTTTTTCTTACGACACGATAATCAAATCTGGATTTTCGTATTTTTCGAACAAAACATCAATCCGCGTTTGAGTTCGGATTGGAATTTTGATTCAAGTGAAGAAAGAGTAAGCCTATTTTTTTCTGGCTCTAAGACCAGCAGTTCTAGCGGTCGACTCGGTCCTTTCAAATTGTTTATCATTATTTTCAAATTGTTTATCATTATTAAGAAAAGGTAACAAAGATAAAATACGAGCTTGTTTTATAGCAATAGTAATTAATCGTTGTTGTTTCAAGGTCAATCTATTCACCCGTCTAGATAATATTTTTCCTTGTTCACTAATAAATCGACTAATTAAACTCATGTTTCTATAATCAATTCGATCCCCCGATTGGATCGGGGGCAAACGCCTACGAAAAGATCGCTTGGATTTAAGAAAAGGTCGCTTGGATTTATCCATGGTTTGTTTAGTGTATTCCTTATCCCGAAAATCCTATTTCGGTCGGATCTAAAATGAATTAGAATAAATAAATAGGATTTGGTTTGTTTATATTTAAATATGTTATATATATAATGTAATTTTTTCCCCTTCCTTGGAAGGGTTACATACAGGCGCTCGATTTGATCTATTTCTTTATCTCCCCATGAATCGTATGTTTGTAACAATATGGACAGAATTTTCTCAATTCCAATCGATTAGGCGTATTGTGCCGGTTCTTTTGAGTAATATATCTGGAAATACCCGTTGATACCTTATTAACACCGTTTCGAACACAACTAGTACATTCCAAAATAATGGTTATTCGGACATCCTTCCCCTTGGCCATGAACCTCCTTTTTTGATTTTTGATTTACTCAACTCTTCTATTTTCGATCCGAAACGAAGAAGAAGAAAGGAAGGAAAAAATAGAAGTTACTAACTTGAAATCCAATTATGAAAGATTTCGCTGCAATCAATATAGTAAATAATATACAAAGATTTCTAAACTATATTTCAAATCATAGTACAGTATTTCATTTACATTTTAGTATCTTGTATAAGAGTCTTGCCCTAGACCTAGACCCCACATTGTTTATTCTACCCCCATCCCTATTTAATTCGAACTTGAACCCAAGTCTGGCAGCTGTTACTTTTTCTTTTTTTCTCTTTCCTCCCTTATTCTAAAAAAGAAAAGGGGAAAAAAGAGAAAAAGGGGGGGGCGAAGGATTAGTCACAGATATTTAATTGTATCCCTAATCTTTGTTATTCGTTACCGTGTCAATAACTAGAATCAAAAAAAGGGGAATGTCAACGCATCTGGGAAAAAACGATTAATCTCTATCAATAGACCTGCTAAAGACCCGAACCATAGAGTACTTAATACCGGTGCCACGGAGAGATATGTTTTTAGATCTCGCATTGAAAAACCTCCTTCTTTTATTGTAATATATATTATATTGTAATATATAATGGTAATACATATATGATCGGATGCATATGCAGTTAAGGACCGCTTATAGTTGTACACGCAATTCCTAATTCAAATTGAAATGTACAACGATCCGGTGAATAAGATTTTCTTAAAACAACATAAAAAAAGTCCCCGAGCATTCCCGAAAATACTCATTTATTTTTACGACGGGTTCCGTTCCGTATTTCATATGTATATAAGTCTTTTACTATTATTATATAATAAATGAGACAAAAAAGACGAAATGTCCATATAAATTGTATATATCAATGGAAGAAATA